TCATATAACAATTGTATTAAAAGAAAAATCTAAATTTTTATTAGATAAATCTAAGATTTAGATTCGTTATATTATTTATAGTCAAATATAATATATGGGTGGAAAAAAATATAATAGAAAAATATGGGACAAAAAATAAATCCACTTGGTTTCAGACTTGGTACAACTCAACATCATCATTCCTTTTGGTTCGAGAAACCAAAAAATTATTCTGTAAGTTTACAAGAAGATGAAAAAATAAGGAATTGTATTAAGAACTATGTACAAAAAAATAGGAGAATATCCTCAGATTTCGAAGGAATTGCACGGATAGAAATTAAAAAAAGGATCGATTTGATTCAGGTCATAATCTATATTGGATTTCCTAATTTCTTAATAGAGGACCAAACAGGAAGCATCGAAGAATTACAGGTGAATATACAAAAAGAATTGCATTCTGTGAACCGGAGACTCAATATTGCTATTACAAAAGTGGAAAAACCCTATGGGCAACCTAATATTCTTGCGGAATATATAGCTTTACAATTAAAAAATAGAGTTTCATTCCGAAAGGCAATGAAAAAAACTATTGAATTAGCTGAACAAACAACAGATACAAAAGGAATTCAAGTGCAAATTGCAGGGCGGATCAACGGAAAAGAAATTGCACGTGTCGAATGGATCAGAGAGGGGAGAGTTCCCTTACAAACAATTCGCGCTAAAATTGATCATTGTTCCTATACAATTCGAACTATTTATGGAGTATTAGGCATCAAAATTTGGATATTTTGGGAGGAGCAATAATAGACTTTTATTTGTCTTTCCTTTCTATTCAGTAATAGAACAAAAAATCACAAACTTGTTCATTCTTTTTCCATTAAATCAAACAAAAATGAGCAATTCCAATTCTATAAGGTTGAATAAAAATTCGATTGACCATTTGTTAGAATTGCTATGCTTAGTGTGTGACTCGTTAATTTTTCTTTAGAGTTAAGAGTTGGGATTAAAAAAAAGACTGATCCCTACTTAAACTTAATAAGTTACTTAAACTTAACTTAATAAGTATAATAATAAGTATAATAAAAAAACTAATAACTAACTAACTTATTGCTTCGTAATATCAATATCCCAAGAAACAGTCACTATATGAGATGAGTGGATCAATCATATAGTTGCAGCAACTGCAACTAAAATCTTTTCTATAAAAAATCTTATTTATGGAAATAATCTTATTTATGGGTTGGGTTGTGAAGCAAAAATAAAGAGATGTAGATAAATGAAAGGATGAGAGAAAGAAAGAACAAAAATATCAATGATATATGATTCCAATATGTATGGTCTATGAATTATCTCATAAAAGGCAATGTAATAAAGCATCAAAACTGAATAAATAATAAAAATAAATATAAAATAATAATAAAATAAAGTGATATGAATAATAAAGAGCCTCGAGTTAATAAAAACTAAGTAGATTGACTCGAGAAGAGAAATTTTTTTTGGGAGCTCCATTGCAGAGTTCAGACTTAACCATTAATAGAGAAGCTATAGGAACGATGAAACCTGTGATTGCATAGGATTCTACTGAAAACAAATCCGAATAATTCATTGGGTGGGATGGCGGAACGAACCGAGAAAAAATAAATTTATTTCGAGAAGTCATGGATTGACCTAGAAATAACAAAAAGCAAAGAGTCAATATTCGCCCGCGAAACTTTAGATTACATTACAATATTTTGGCATCATTTAAGAAGAGTCAAAATAAGGATCATTATAAAAAAAACATTATAAACATTATCTATAATCCATAAATATGCATAATAGAAACATTCTATCTGTATATCCCGTACATACATCTTCCTAGTATAACAAATTCAATATTGATAAATGTCTTATTGGATTATTTTTTCCATGTGTATCTGTAATATGTCATATTAGTGAATCTTTTTATTCGCGAGGAGCTGGATGAAAGGAAACTTTCGTGTCCAGTTCTGCAGTAGAGATCGAATTAAGAAATGACCATCAACTATAACCCCAAAAGAACCAGATTTCGTAAACAACATAGAGGAAGAATGAAGGGAATATCTTGTCGCGGCAATTATATTTGTTTCGGCAGATACGCTCTTAAAGCACTCGAACCCACTTGGATCACAGCTAGACAAATAGAAGCGGGGCGAAGAGCAATGACACGATATATGCGTCGTGGTGGAAAAATATGGGTACGCATATTTCCCGACAAACCTGTTACAGTAAGACCCGCAGAAACACGTATGGGTTCGGGTAAGGGATCCCCCGAATATTGGGTATCCGTTGTTAAACCAGGTCGAATACTTTATGAAATGAGTGGAGTATCTGAAACTGTAGCCAGAACAGCTATTTCACTAGCTGCGTCCAAAATGCCTATACGAACTAAATTTGTCAGGATGGAGATGTAGAACTAAATGGTATATTGAGGATGAAAAAACAACTGCAAGTTTATTTATTTCTGGACAGAAAATATTTCTTTTTTTCTTTCCTTCATCCTTTCCATTAAAATAACAGATTCCAATAAAATGATATGATTCAACCTCAAACCCTTTTGAATGTAGCGGATAACAGCGGAGCCCGAGAATTGATGTGTATTCGAATCATAGGAGCTGGTAATTATAGATATGCTCATATTGGTGACGTTATTGTTGCTGTAATTAAAGAAGCAGTGCCAAATATGCCACTAGAAAGATCAGAAGTAATTAGAGCTGTAATTGTACGTACTTGTAAAGAACTCAAACGTGACAACGGTATCATAATACGATATGATGACAATGCTGCGGTTGTCATTGATCAAAAAGGAAATCCAAAAGGAACTCGGGTTTTTGGTGCGATCGCTCGGGAATTGAGACAGTTGAATTTTACTAAAATAGTTTCATTGGCTCCCGAGGTATTATAAATAATACTAAATGAGACTATGATATATCAGAACATCTAAAATAGATCAAATTTAGTGGAGTATAGTAGATGGTGTCTCACGCATATACTTTTTTTATAATATTAAAAATTAAACAAAATAAACAAAAAAATGAAAGAAAATAAAACAAACAAAAAAGATAACATGTTAATTATATCAAAATTAGAAGGCACCAATAATTATAGTTCGCCATGGGTAGGGACACTATTTCCAATATAATAACTTCTATAAGAAATGCTGACATGGATAAAAAAAGAACGATTCGAATAGCATCTACTAATATTACCGAAAATATTGTGAAAATACTTCTACGAGAAGGTTTTATTGAAAACGTTCGGAAACATCAAGAAGGTAACAAAAATTTCTTGGTTTTAACTCTGCGACATAAAAAGACTAGGAAAAGAATACATAAAACTATTTTAAAGCGTATCAGCCGACCTGGTTTACGAATTTATTCCAACTACCAACAAATTCCTAAGATTTTAGGTGGAATAGGAATTGTAATTCTTTCCACTTCTCGAGGTATAATGACGGATCGAGAAGCTCGACGAGAAAAAATTGGAGGCGAACTTTTGTTATATATATGGTGATCCTACTCCTCCGGTATCCTAATTTTATCTCTAACTTCCTATTTTATAGAGAAGAAAAGTGAATTATATAACTTTTCCTCCATTAGTTGATATTTCAAGGAGCTTACCTGGAATGAAAGAACAAAAATTTATTCATGAAGGTTTAATTACTGAATCACTTCCCAACGGTATGTTCCGGGTCCGCTTAGATAATGAAGATGTAATTCTAGGTTATATTTCGGGAAGGATCCGCCGTAGTTTTATACGGATACTACCGGGGGATAGAGTAAAAATTGAAGTAAGTCGTTATGATTCAACCAGGGGACGTATAATTTATAGACTTCGAAACGAAGATTCGAACGATTAGATAATTTTTTAAACATTCCTTTCATTTTCACGACGATACAAACAATTAAAAAAATGCAAGAGACTTATTTTCTTCCAAGGAATAGATTCAACATTAAGGTAAGGAATAATAAATATGAAAATACGGGCTTCCGTTCGTAAAATTTGTGAAAAATGCCGACTGATCCGTCGGCGCGGACGAATTATAGTGATTTGTTCCAATCCGAGACATAAACAGAGACAAGGATAACCCTTTCAAAAAAAAAACTTTTTAAAATAAAGGAAGAACAAAAGGGGGATTTCTTTTAACATGAAATGGATATTTCCGTATCTTTTCTTTCTGTATATTTCTGACTCATAGTTATGAGATGATAAAATATGACAAAAGCTATACCAAGAATTGGTTCACGTAGGAATAGGCGTATTGGTTCACGTAAGAATGGACGTAGAATACCAAAAGGAATTATTCATGTTCAAGCAAGTTTGAACAATACTATTGTAACTATTACAGATGTACGAGGTCGAGTGGTTTCTTGGGCCTCCGCTGGTACTTCTGGATTCAAAGGCCCAAGAAGAGGGACACCCTACGCTGCTCAAGCAGCAGCAGTAAATGCTATTCGTACTGTAGTTGATCAGGGTATGCAACGAGCAGGAGTTATGATAAAGGGTCCTGGACTTGGAAGAGACGCAGCATTACGAGCCATTTGTAGAAGTGGTATACGACTAAGTTTCGTACGTGATGTAACACCTATGCCACATAATGGATGTCGACCTCCTAAAAAAAGACGTGTGTAGAAATAATAAAAAAGGATTTCAAGAGAAATAAATGATTCAATGATCTGATCTAATAATAGTATTATTATAGTATGGTTCGAGAGGAAGTAGTAGGATCCACTCGAACACTGCAGTGGAGGTGTGTTGAATCAAGAATAGATAGTAATCGTCTTTATTATGGTCGTTTCATTCTGTGCCCACTTATGAAAGGTCAAGCCGATACCATGGGTATTGCCATGCGAAGGGCTTTACTTGGAGAAATAGAAGGAACATGTATCACATGTGCAAAATCTGAGAAGGTGCCACATGAATATTCTACGATAGTAGGTATTGAAGAATCGGTACATGAAATTTTACTAAATTTGAAAGAAATTGTATTGAGAAGTAATATA